TCTTGACTCTCTAGTCTCTGTCCCGTTGCAAGGAATCCTCAAGAAGTCCTCAACTTGATGACAGCATGAGCTTCGGTGCTACTACTTATCATGATAGGAAGGTCCACTCAAAGTAAATATACAGATTTAATTTCAATGCAGCTTCAAGGGATTAGGTTAACGGAACACCTCTGCTTTCCTCTCCCTTTCCACCTTCATCAGCTTCATCAGAGCGCTTTTTTACTCCATTTCAATCTATTTTGCCCTCTCACTCTTGTGTTCCTATAAAACGAATAGAAAATTCGGATCGGATAAGGCCAACCACAACATAAGAACGAGTAAAACAAGATAAAGAATCCCCTTCATTCTATGAACTTCTTTATTGTTTATTGAATTGAATGTTTGGTGTCAGAGCTCGTGAAGGGCCCGTAAACCATCATGACACAAGGGAACGGGAAGCGCAATAGCAACCCATAAGCTTTACTAATAGGGGCATTCCATTGATAACGATAGAAAGAGCGATCCACGGGAAACAAAAGTTGATAAAAAGGGAGAGGGGCGGAAAGAAAGGTGGTAACTTCTTGACCGTAGAGAGAGGCGCGGAGGGTGACGTGTTGGCATGAGAGCTCTGTAGGGGAGAAGGGAGGCGGGGCTTTAGATGACAATGGATTGAGCTAAGAGCCCTATGCTTTGTTTCGGTTTCATCGACTTTCTTGCTTAGCTGCATAAGAGCAAGTAAACTACCCTTGCCGCGTTTGCATTGAGTAAATGGGGCACAGTTGTGGCACATGAACGGTAAGTAAAGAACTGCTTTATGGGAAGCGAGGCTCTTTGACGAGAATGCATTGAAAGACATAATCTGTTATCAGTGGACGGATGATAAACGAGGAATATTTCATCCCGGTGAGCGCTGCTTGGGAAGTAGTATGAACAGAAGGAAGTAGTTGTTCTTCCCTGTCTGTTATTGGCCGTTGATTATTGGCTGTTGGTTGTTGCTTCTTCGTTGTCCCTAAGTGGCATAAAGGCCGGGGCTTAAGCCCCATGCAAATAGGTTTAATGACCTTACTTGGTGTACACGCATTTCCGGATAGAAATCAGTAGAAATCATGATCTTTTGATTCGAAAAGTCGAAGAAGCAAGGCACTGAACGATAGTGAAATGAAGAAGTAAACCATGCAAAGCGGGGTTACGCAGTAGGGAGAGGTTCTGAACAAAGAAAGTGAAGAAAGGTTGCGAGGTCAATCAATTAAGTGGAGATGCGGACACCCGGAAGAAGAACGAACCCCTTCTTAGTTGGTTCATACCGATCAGATTGCCCCGGTTTGCTTTCACAGTGAGTTGAATGAAGTCTGCTGACTGCTGGATCGATTCGAATATCCCTACCTAGGCCCATACCTTCCTTTTGCTTGTAGTGATTGATTTAAGGTAGGATCGTGCCAATATCAATCCATTTTAGTCGATTTATTCACAACGACTTTCTTTCTTTTACTTCGCATCTTTGTCCGATCGAATGCATTCTCAGCCATGCTTCCATACTTCAATCATTATGAAAGGCGGAAATTATAAAATTATTTTTGTGGGATCGACTGCATGCATTCCTGTAGATGTTGACTCAGCTGCATGTATATAGTAGAGATCAACCAATGGTTTTAATTCTTCCCGGCCTGCTGTCGTCAACGGTCTCTAGGGTCTTCGGTCGAATTTGTCTTCTTTCCTGAGCGGGAGCAACATAGACTGATTAGCTCGATCTCCTCCTACTTCCGTTGCTAAGTACCGGCCGTTCGAACAGTTTACACTTCCTTCAGCTTTCAAGAAGAAGATTAAATTCCTCCCTTCCCTAACCCTGCTGATCTCATTCCTTATTCACATGGATTTTCCCGAGAGTACCTTCCTTTGGCTGCTCCTTGACTACCAGAAGAACTTATTCTTAACTTCGTTGCCTTGTAGTGTCGTACCCTCACCCATTAGTTCAGTAGCTATCGTGCCTTCACCCAGTTAGAAAAGAAGTTTCTTCGCTTACGAGAAATCCTTATATAAGAAGTTGTTCATTCACTGCCTATTGAGAAATAGACATAGAGACGGAAGAAAGGACAGACGGAGCGGGACTAAGCAAATGAGAAAGGTAATCTAATCGCACATATAGGGGAAAGGGAACTACAATTGAGCTTGACTCACTATACGGCTTTCCTTACCCTCGAGTACCTTTAGCTGAAGATCGAATTCCTCTGTCCAGCTCCTTCTCGAATGTCCCATTAAGAAAGTCCCGCTTGGTATTGATGAAATCAATAGTACCGTCTTCGAACCCTAGAAATGCCATAACTCTATCTCCTTCGGACCCTGAGACTGATCTAACCCTACTTCACCGGAGACTGAACTACCTGAGCCTGAGACGAAAGCCCATTGCAAACACCTATCAATAGAACCACAAGCAAACCTTCATTGACTCCTCACTCTGAACGAGATTCCGATAAATCCCCTCACTCCAGCGGAGTTTCACTCACATTCACTCCTAACTCAGTTAATAAACTAACTGCCTCACTCCAGGTGCTTCAGCGGTGAAGAAATACAAATACGGAGATCTTTCTATAGAAGAAATGAAATAAGGACGTCGTAACCGAAAGCATAATCGCGCCTTAGCCCGGTTGAACTGAACTCGAGCTAGTCTGAACTCTTGAAGATAGGTCTTGCTTATAGAATTCCAGTTTCAAAGCGAGCTAGTCACTTTCAGATAGGTCCTTCCTTGCTCCAGTTTCAATAGGCTATCGATCCCCCTTCTTCTTTTGGTTCCCGCCCTCCGGACCTACCAACTTCATCTTGACTAGAGTTCATTTCCCGCGAGTACTTTCCTATCAATCTAACTTCTTATTACATAGAACCTTTCCTTCTTCTTCTTAGCTCACAGCTTCTCCTTCTATGAGAACTGAAGTGGTGAGGGCAATCTGGAAGATTTACTTCCCCGGCTGGATTCTATCCTTTTCACACCCTTCACTACATAAATACAGGAACCGAGAGAAAGAGTTCTACCTGAGCTAACACCATGACAGGGAGAAAGTTTATGCGCTTAGAACGTGGCGTGCTATTCTACATTTCGTGCCTATCGTATCTATCCGGGAATCCCCTACTTCGCGAGACTAAGCAAAGATAACATATTGAAAGGATTGAACTTATCGAACGAGGCCTATTCAACTACAGGAATTTCTTCTGGTTCGCTACTTAGATTATTGGATTGGACCGAAACCGGCCCATTATAAAGCTGGGGGTGAGCTACTTACTTACTTTACTTTCTTCCTTGTGGGAATGGCCGATTCACTACTCCCTCGAACTGTCTTATCACTTTCCTGGTTCACAACTAGCTCTATTTTATCTTTCTCCTTTGGCTTTCAACACTAGAACAGTTCCTTCAAAGGAAAGAAGGAATTAACAGTCAAAGACTTCCGGCACAGGCGCACAGAACAAAGACAATAGGACTGGACCGTTCAAGCAGAATCGTAGCTTTTTCAGCTTGAGCGCATCTCCTTACTACAACCTTCCTTTTAGACTACTGGTGCGCTACTCGATAGCTTCCGTTTCGACTATTTAATCTATTTCTAGTTCGAAAAGAAGTTTTGTTACTGGGCTTAGAAGAAAGCTTAGGAAACACATTCAATTGACTGATAATACCCGAACCGTGAAAAAATGAGTTTATGCGCTTATAAGTTGGCCTTCTAGGATCAATCCTGAACGGCCAAGTCCCCTGCCAACCAAACTACGAATTCTCATTTCTTTGACCGATAGGAACCTCTTTATGTGATTCAAGAAGTGGATTAGCTTAACTAGACTAATCGACTTCAAACCTATCTTGAGAAAGCCAATCCAAGGCTTATAGGAGGGAGTTGAAAACGACAAGCAATTACCTCTTTCTTTCCCCACGCCTTCTGCCTCGATTCGGATGATGCATTCCACTTTGTTGACTTTGACTTTTCAATCCCTGACCGTTCACTTGAACACGGAAGCTTTCAAGCAGAGACAAAGCAGGCAAGAAGGAATTGACTTGCCGATTGAACAAAACGAATTATATTGGCATTACTGAAATCGCATTTTATTCGCCAGAGTCGTTCTAAAATGACTTGATTCGCTCACCGTAGAATCTATATTTAGTGATGAGGTGAGGACCGTTGCCTGTTGAGGACTTCCGACTTGGATTACCAGTTTCTCATTCACCTGCGAACAACTAGGGACAGATAGAGGTGGGATACCAGAGAGAGATCGTACTTTTCGAAGTTTATCTTTCAGCTTTCACCACTCGAACACTTCCTTCAGAAAGATTGGGATGAATTCTGATTAGGGAAGCCGGCACGCACTGGGGACAGCTAACAACGTGTAGTGACTGTACCACTCTCTTTGACTCACATCGGGCACTCCACCGTCATGATTTAAGGAAGCAGGCTAGCTAGTGCTATAGATATAGATTGAGTCCGGCAAGCTTTTAAGTAAATACAAGGTGCTCCACTTCTAGAATATTAAGTAACTAATTGGTGAAGAAGGAAGGTTAGCTTAAAAGAAGTCATTCATTGGCGAGGAAGACTGATCTCTTTTACACAAGGTCGAGAAGTCACTCAGGTATACAATATAGAAGAAATGCGGTTGATAAGCGCCCTGGAATTCCATTCTAATAGAGCGGCTCGAGGTCAAATCCATGTTCCTAAGTCAAGATGAAGCGAATACTAAAGTAAGAAAAGGAAACTGAAACTCATCCCGTTCAAGCGTATGAGAATCTATAGTTTCTAGCCTGAGACGAAAGCATTGGGACTCCTACTTGCTTGCCCGCGCTGATTGGACAGAAAGCCTTCCTTTACTACCACCGACTGAAGACCGGATTGTTACCAGAGAAAGGAATGACTATAGGCACGGAACTGGCTTTTTACCCTTTCTTTGCCCCGCTAGCTGACTTGCCTGCGCTTTTTTCTCGAACTCTAAGAGCGGATTTAAGGAATTTGCTTGATAGCATCAAGTAATGGGAGATTTATTTGGACTTTCTTAAACATCTCCATGATTTCATTGTAATGAGTGTGTCTTTCTTGGGCGCAACCAACCGTTGAGGATATGGAGGCTTGGTGTTCTCTAAGAATGAATTTTCTTTTCTTGTTTCGGAGATACATATCTTTAGTTGAGGTATCCCAAATGAGCCCTAAAAGTGGCAGAAGTAGCCAGCCATTAAGTAGGTTTAGTCAGTTCACTAGGAAGAAGTAAACCACTCACCCCCAGCTTTATAATGGGCCGGTGGAAGACAGAAACGTCTATTTTCCAAGAAGCAAGCGAGGGAATTCCCTGTTGTTACAAAAGAGAGCTAAACAAGTCAATGCGCATCGTGGAACTATACTATATGTCCCTCGGCCGGATCAAGCAGCGGGGTTGCTTCAGAAGCAAGTAAAGGCTCAAGGCAAGCTCAGGTCACCAGAAAGTGGGCATCAGAAATAGGCCTTTTTTCTATTTCTAAGCACTCAATAAATGCCACTTTCAATAATAAAGGGTTATTCACATGCACCGATCAGAACCGTACTTAACTTACCAATCAGAATGCCGTGGTGGAACCGCAGGGACTGCAAGGTGAAAGCATTACTTTGATTCAACTGATCGGTCGGTCTACGCCCTTCGTGGAGCATGCAGTTCTCCCGAAAAAGACTTGTTAGAGAAGAGGGGGCTATTTCGTATCAAGGTTTGGAAGAGATATGTACTAGAAGCGACTCCTTGGCATAAGCACTAAGTGAGTTACTCCCTAATCTTCTGATCAATCCGAACCTTCTAACTCCTCCTATCTTGTAGCTGCTTTTGCCAGATCTGATTGAAGTAGGTGAATCAAAGGATATCTCAGACAGGCAAAGTCATTCTATGAGCACTTGTGCCACTTTGTGAAGAAGTCCTTATCTGCGGTTAGCGAAGTACTTATCTGGCGCTGCTGCCTATGAATTCTGTTTCAACAGCTGCTACCCGCGGTCCTGAGCCCGTTTTAGAGACCATTTCACTACACAGAAATAGAAAGACCCGGCTTCCACAACTACAACTAAGGCAGGAACAGCTAATTACATAGTGGGTTCTAAAAGAAGCTGCTTCAACCGTTCGCACTAACCTCCCGGGCAGCGTTCACTACACTCGAAGCAATACAAAGCTTATTCTTTCCTGAATCAGACAATGATGCTTGTGCTTTCGCAGGGATTGGCGCAGACTACGCAAAGACCCTATATGAACCCCTATTTGTCGCAGCACATGAGGAACCGAGCTGCAATCGTGAATGCCAGAGCATTTCACTAAACTATAAGAAATACGCAGTTATGACTTGCTTAGCCAGTAAAACGTTATCTATTCACTCAGCTCAGTTACGAGCAAAAAAGAGGAAACGGCTCCCAATAGCTTGCAGCAATACGAAGCTGTATCTTGCTTAACAAAGAAACCTATCATTCCATGCTGCGCATTTCATTCCCAGCGAGCAAGCAAGAACACAAGAAAGAAGGGCGGCCGGCAAGAGCAAAGAAAAGAAGAGCAAACCCCTCTTAGCTAACAAATATGAACCCCTTTCGAGTACCCCTGGCATAGAAATAGAAAACACAACTAAATTTGATAACAAAATGTCCATTACATAACACAATACTAAAACCCCACGGAGACACTCACTCAGAGAGTGCCAAACTAACGAGAACTGCTCCAACAAAAACGCCCCTCACCTTATTTTTCACACCGAAATTGAAGAAGCGCCCACTTACCCCTCTTTCTAGAAAGACAGAAAGAAATAAGGATGGTTGATCGACATGGACTGAAAGGAAGTGAGTCATACGCGCGGAGATGAGCTTGCGAATCTGAAACGTTGTGGAGAATGCATTTCAAAGGTAGAGCGAAGAACCGTAACTACCATAACTACTTAAGTAGGTCTACGACCACTAAAGAAATATACTAAGTAGAGAACGAAGCGAACGAACTACCTTCTTTCCCCTAGAGTTGTTTGTTTTCCGCCTTTCGGTCAGATCGAGGTGGATTTGGTTTACCTTATGGTGGAATGTTGTGATTTAATCACTTCTCTAGGTCACATCCCTCACTTATGGAAGTCATGATCGAGCAATTGTTTTTGGTTTCATTCTTTCATTCTTCTCTGCGATGGTTGCAAGTTTCACTCCCCCGTGGTTGATTCGCAAGCAAGCTAATCTCCTAGTTTGATTTCTCGTTGTTAAGTAGTCTGGTTTGGCCTGTAGTTGTTGTTACCTATAGCATTTATTGGATTCGTGGAGTTCGATATCATCACCAACTCTATTGCATTAACTAAGGCGTTCTCGCTGAGTCCACAAGTGTCCACTGGAGATTGTGACCAAGAAATGAGCCGACCTAGCTTCTTTCTTTCAGAACCTGCTTTTCTTGTTTTCATTTCAAGCGTGCCGTAAGCCTAATATAGATGTACTGAGATCGGGCGACAAGAGGTACTTGCCCTCCGCATGCCGGGATCATAAACGCATGATTTGGACCGGCTCGATAAGGCATTACGTGAGCTTTCGGGGCTGGGGAGAAGGCCAATTGGAGTAAAGGGAAGGCTTGAGTTCTTTTGATTACTCTTCTGGCTTCGTCATGAGTAAGTTGGTGTTCAGTGTACCTGTTGAAGACCTTAACGTAAGTAACTTAGTGCTTCATAATACAAAGTACGTTTGGAAGGGTTTTGGTCTAGTTGGGTTCGAATCCCATTCCCTTCTTGTGGCTCGTGTGAAACTTGGTGTCAATCAGCTATAATGATTAATTTTTTAAAAAATGTATGGCAATCTATTATGAATTTATTTATTAAGAATGAAAAAACGGAAAGATCACCGCATGTCGATGAACATGTAATTAATGTTCCAAAGGAAGAAATGATGAAACGTATTTCGGAGATTGTTAAAAAAGCTAGCGAGGATGACTAACAAGTAATTTAATTTAGTAAGGAGGGTGGGGATTATAGTGTTTTAGCGGAAACGCGACCGGATGTAGTCATGTTAGTTTTGCTTTTCTTGTGCATGACGAACCGGGTGAACAAAGTCACGATTAGAATAAATGGTAGTTCGCTGGGATTGTATTCATTTCCCAGAGGTGCTGGTTCGACTCCAGCTCGTGACAAGGCCTTTTTGGTCATATACCTTGGTCTTGCTTGTTATTGTTATATTCAGTTCCTTTTTTCTTCCCCCGCTAGGGTTCACTTATTTCTCCTTACCTGGAAGCCTGGAAGCGGCTAGGCTAAGAAGAGGAAGCAAAGGCCGAAGAAAGACCTTCCACACGACTGCTCTTCTTTCCTGTTTGCTGTAACTGTAAACAGCCGATTTGCTTATTCAACAACTCTCTAATCAGTTTGGGCACTAGGCAGTAATAACTGGTAAGGTTAGTACGGACCCTTTTCAAAGGTCACTAGAGTGGCTCCCGTCTTTCCTCACTCGAGGTCTAGCTTTCCCTTGGATTACTTTGCATCCTTCCTGCTTGAAGGAAAGTGCCGCACTATTTTTAGCCACTCGGAGATAGCCTTTTCGATCTTATTGGCTTAAGCAGACCATTCGTGAGCAGATAAGATCAAAGAAAGCAACCTACAGTCCCATGCATACTAATAGGACAAGGAAGTTACATATAATACTAATAGAAGAGGAAGCTGGCATTCAATTAGCTAGGGAGGGAGACAGGGTTCCAAACCTTTGGTGGCACCCCACCCGCATATACACATCTAAGAAAGAGACTCAAAATTGCCAACTTCTCACACTCTCCAATCATTCCACTTCTCACACTACGGCGACTCATACTTTCTCAGGGCTCAAAAGAACCCTATTTTGGAGTGCCATCATAGGATAGGAGAACGGAAAGCTTGAGCTTTCGAAGTCATCTTTCCAAAGGCGAGTCAAAGCCATCGTGCGGCTTTTCAAGCCCGATCTTCCGAACCTGCTGCGTGAAAGCCCGATAGGGCATTCTCCTTTAGAGACCCTAATGACATTGACCAAGGGATCTTGATTTGATCCAATTGTTTTTTGAATTTCTACCGATTGATTTGAGAAAGCCGGCATCAGTCTGACGTGAGAGAAGTCAGCACAAGGGAAGTCCCTCGAAGCCGAAGTAGGGTTGAGTCTCAGGAAGCGTTTAGGCCGGGTTCGAAGCATTCTTCAAAGACAGGTACAGTAGCAACTTCAATCTCAGGGGAATAAAATGGATAATCAAACTGCTAAGGTGAGTTTACTCTCCCTTTAGAAGATGGAAGTTTACTTACAAAGAAAAAGGGAAGCGTTGGTATAATATTTTTTTTTAGTCTCAGTTCTTTCTTTAGTCAGGGAATTTGCTTGTTGCTCAAGGGAAGGATCTATGTAATAAGAGTTTAATAAGGATTCTTCTAAGCGCTGGAGTCCGAAGGGTCCGAAGGAGTGGTATCAAGCCTGCTCGTAGCTCACCCGTAACCCGTAAAGTAGGCAATATGTAATATTGTAGTAGGAGCCTCTTACTCCATCCGAAGAGGAGAATCTCTATTAAGCTTTCTTTTTCTTCGAAGCCCAAGTGAAAAGACAGCTCGCTCAGTCGAACCGAACTTCGAATCCAATAAATCCAATGTATCATAGAAGGATAACCTGTGAGCTAGGGTAATATTCCATATTACAACGGTTCAGCAAAGACAGGTTAGAATGGTAATATAGATAGGTAGTTTGCTCACGAGCTGCAATCAATAGAAAGGGATCCACCCTAAATAGAAAGAAGAGGATCGGATCCACCTGAAGTAGTCAAGTCCCAATCAATGGAAGAAGTGGACTCTCTCCGACCAGCGAGCCATGAAACAGAATCGATTGAATACGTGGGAGTTCAGAAGTGGAAATCAATTAGTGGCATGAGAAGAAGTAGGGACGGGACTGAGGGAAGTCATTCCAGGCAAGAGAGCCAATCAGGGAAATCCTCCCGGTAGAAGCGAATAGACAGAAGTAGGAAAAAAATTAGGAAAATCTCTTAAGAAAGATCAGAAGGCGAGATAGCAGTGTTCATTCAGGCAGGGGTTTCTACGAAAGACCCGATTGCTGACTCTTCTAGTGTTGTGTTCACCACGGGGATTGAACAGAAGGGGAAGAGGAGATGAAGATTGGGGTTCACCAGGCAAGAACGAGAGGTCCGTAGTGTGACAGGCTAGGTACGCCGCTCACCTGTATCAGTTATGGGGGCAGAAACTGAAATATTATAAAAGGGATTAGACGCAGAAGAAGAATCTTATGCTGGGCACGGTCCTATTGATGTTGATTCAATTGAAAAGCGGGCTACCCAATATAGTTATAAAACAAACCCCTCTCCAGGAAGACGAAGGTGGGTTCAGGAGTGAAAGGTAAGCGAAGCGTACATGAAATATCGTCAAAATGGCATAACTATCTCTTTCTCTTTACTAGGAGCTCCCAGTCAGAAAGCTAGGATCACAGTCTCTGTCCACTCTAAGGAAGCCCCGTCTCAGGCGAAGGTTTTTTCGTATTCTCTTCTTTCATAGAGCCTCTCTCCGTGGAGGAATGAATTAAGGTAACTAAGCGCAAGGAATGAATGAGCTCATCTCGTTAAGAATGAGGAGCGAATGATCAAATCAAGTTCCAATCTCAGTCTAAGTTACCCAAGATCCAGTAAATATAGGAGGAATTTCTAAGATAGGTACGTTGTCAGCGAGGGTAATATGGAATATTATATTACTTTAAATAGGCGATCAATTCCATGTGAAATGAAAGGGGCAAGCCCCGGCTCAGTCGTCGAAGGGATAATGTAATTATGTTCTTTTTTTCCCCTGTTCTAGGCGCAATTCGTGGGCAAAGGCAAAGGCGTAGAGCTCAACAAAGACAGTCTCGGCTCAAAAGAAAGTAAGAGCCAAAAAAGAATATTGAATATGAGTAGGAAGAAGTGGTGAAAGGCATCATCCGCAGGCAAGGCAGAGGCGAGCACGAGGAGATGTAGATCGGAATAAGTAATCCACCATCGTAATCGTACCGTACAGTTTCGGAAAGGAATAGGCTTTCTACTAGCTATATTGATAGAAGAGGTAGTGAATCTTACCTGTAGTTAGGCGAGAAAGCAATATACACGACCAACTCTCATCTGGAGCAACCTTCTCTCCCGCTTGATAGCAGTCTGTCGGTCTCAGTCCGGTAGACCGTATTGTTGTTCTTCGGTGCAAGTTCCTCGTCTCTTTGGTTAGTCCCGCGAAGTAGAGAAGTAGGGAGCGGGTCAGATGGGTAAAGCATGGGCAGCTCAGCTCGCTTTGTTCATCTTTTAGGGGTTTCCCCTTCACTCTCAGTCAAAGTGGTTTCGGTCGGTGAGCCTATGTCCTTTATTAAGGGAAGTTTACTTGTCCAATCTAAGCTAAGGCCCGTGAGCCTAATCAGTCAAGTCAACCATACCTAAGGATCGGTGAAAATGGAGATGGAAAGAACCTCAACAGGGTTAACTTCGAGTTAAGATTTAGCCATGGATTCTGCAGAATACGATCCTGTTGACTCAGATGCTCGGACAGAGGAGACAATGGGCAAGGCGGAGGCTTCAAGTAGTCTATGCACGGAACTGTTCTAGTGGTTCAAGCAGGGTCCGAAGAAGAATCTGAGAAAAGTGAGTCAAGTTCAACATAGTACGTAAGTCGCCCACCTATATCCGTTCCAATGCTTTATCTTTATGGTAGTCAAGGAGCAGCCAAGGGAAGGTACTCGAGGTAGAAATCTGAAGACGAAGAAAGGGGTAGGGAAGCCAAGTCACCTGAAAAGAGAAGAGCAGGAAGTCATGATGCTGTTTCTTTCAATCTCTACAGAATTAACAAGGAAATAAGAAAGGAAATACCTGTCGGGACGCGACCCGGTCTTGCCTCTGAAAAAGTGAGCTACATGCTCTACTCCGACTTTCACCAGTCTGTATGCCCACTTTCGACCAATGGGGAATAGACCAGCAGGAGGAGGAGGATCTGTGCTGAAAAGAGGACGACCAATGTTGATCCTCTCCCAAGCTGCAGAAAAAAAAAGTATCTCAGAGACATGTTCATCACTGCGGAATCAAAAGAGCCCCAATGAAGTAAGAAATTACCATCAGGAAGGGCAGCCTCCGACGATCTGCCGCCCACCGCTTACCGACAAGAGAGAGAGAAGGAGCTCTTAGTCGCTCGTCGCTTACCGACAACATGAGCTCCAGAACCACAAGGATTATCCTCAAGCCAGTTCATAAGATTCGGGGGGAGATAATTAATCCAAGAGCTTGTTGACCGTGCTGATTTAAGCCCTTTTTTTTTATTCTTTTTTCAGGGGCCAAGTGCTGGACGTCTATAGCCTGGCTCCAGAGTGTCCTGAGCGTCATCAGGTTAACTGAAAACCCAAAGGGTCAATCAAGCTGGATGCGGTTAACTTTTGCACCATCACTTGTGCCTGTGACATACAGGGGCCTGTTGTGCTCTATAGTCCCCAGTAGTTGATCTATTTCGCAGAAAGTGAATACATGAGAAAGACTAGAGACCCAGCTGGTAAATGATGTCCGGGTTTACTTGCTTGGAGAAGGTTTCAATTGACTACATGAGGAAATTGAATGCCCAAAACCCTCACACGCCTTACACCTTGTAGGAGTCCACTCAAATTCAGCGTGAATGGTAATCCAATTCCCATCCGCACACTCATCGGATTCTTTTATTGGATGCAGTAAACGAAACTTATCAACATGCTAGGCGACCGCACTAGCTATATAACTCAGACCGGTAGAAGTTAAAAACTCTAGGGGAACATGAAAGAGTATAACCCGTTTTCCACTCTTCTTTCTTTTGATTTTACTTCTTTCCGCATCGGGGCGAAAACGTATAATTTGATAGAATCCCGTCAATCTTTCGAAAGGGAAGTGCATGGGAGTGGGATGGAACTGGCGATGCACCGAATCTTTCAGAAGAGAGGACGTAGAAGGGCAGATCTGGGGAATCCGTATGGAATCCAGTGAAGGAGGTAAAGAGAAGAGGGCTAGTGATCATCCTATCTCTGAAGTAGTCGGCTTTTTTTCAACGAATTTCTTCATTCTTTCAGCCCTTCTATTGTATTGAATCTACTCTGATCTGGATTCCATTCTCGTCTTTGCAAGCGGAAGGACAGATCTCGAATTCTGAACTTGATGAACTGCTTTCGCCCCCTTACCTGTGTATCCCGGCTACCCTGCATCAGGACTACCAGCACCGCCAGCTGCAGAAGGAATTTGAGTAGCAGTAGCGGATCGAGATGCAGTCCCTCTTCAAGAGCTCTTACGCTAAAGGGTGTTTTCTAAGTAGCCAAGGAAGGGAGTAAGAAGGGGTCAACCAACCATGAATAGGGTTTTCTCGTCGTACTGACACCTCGCTGGTACCGAGGACAAAGGCGTGCTGAAAGAAACAAATGGCTTTCCGGAACCCTCTTCTAGCCATGGAGAGTGCCCTGTAAGCCAGTAATTGGAATACTTTTTCTAGGACCAGTTAGAGATTTTCTTTCTAGTTAGATCAGTTCTGGAAGTGAGCAAGCAAGCTAGACACGAAAACTAAGGATAGACGCACTGGGATAGCAAGCAAGTTTGTTGAAAGAGGGGCAGATCACTCCTAAAAGCAGCCTATACGATACCACCATTTTGCCAAGAGGATCGGTAACGATGAACATTTGTTCCCATCAAATGAAACCTCCTTCCTGCTTAAGGCACTAGACTAGTTCGGATGGAAACCCTGCTCAGGCGGGTGGCCTAGCTAACAAAGCTATCCCTCAGAATCATAAATAGCAGCATTCCTTTCTTTTCTTGCCTTTGAGTTGATTACCGCCCTTTTTTATTCTTGCTTTTGTGGCGTGCTTTCGCACATAAGATAAAAGGTTGCTTTTAGCTGAAAAGATTGAGCCGCCCCCTACCCTAAGTCATTGCATTGATAAAGATGAGTGCCCTGGTTCCTAGCCTTGGATGTCTTGCTTTGAATAAAACTAGTTGATGAACCAAGCACTGGAGGAGACTTTACTTCTGATCCTAGTTTTATTTTCTATGGCTATGAACGGTAGAGGAATAAAGAGCAAATCGAGACTAAAGGCCAGCGCTTTCTCTTTGCAAGAATCCTGTTATCGAATCTGCTCCCTGTGGTTAAGTAAGGGCATTCCCGACCGCGCTATACCACGGATAACTTTACCATATGTGTGACTGTGCCCGTTCCCGGTTGTTTTTCCAACACCAATTCTATCTATTAGTTTATTATTGAGCGCTTTCACTCCCTTGCCCAGAGATTAACCTCTTTTCAGATAAGGTGGAACCCTCAACCAATCGTGCTCGATGGGAGATTCTTCCAATCTCAAGAGCTCACGGGCAGGCTTTGTCACTTGTCAGCTGGGCTCAATCCTTCAAAGGCTCCGATCCGAACGATCAATTACTAATCGATAGGAACGCACAGGCTCTTTCTTCCTTAGCACAAGCGCTAAGCGATAATAATTCTTTCATCACGGAAGGTAAGAAATTGCTTACTTAAAGGGCTCGACCAATCTGCTTTGTTATCAAATAAGGAACATATTTTGAGCGAGCCCCGACTAATAATCGAAAGGGCTGAAGCAGCTTGGTTGTCCCTTTCTAGTAAGGGGGGCATCCTCATTCCGGTTGAGGAAAATCAGAATCATGAGATTCATGCTCAAGCTGAAAAAGTTGAGAACTCCAAAGTAAAAGGTGGACCTTTTACAACATCTAAATCTAGATCAGTACAGCAAGATGTAACTCATCCCTACTTTCAGTAACTTCATGATGAAAGCTCTTATCTTGAATATCCGGGGTATAGCAAGATCTGAATCTCGTAAAAGACTTACTAATATTATCAAAATAAAGTTTGCATTGCAGCCATTCTTGAACCTATGATAGAACATTCGAGAATGCAGCAGATTGGCAGAAAGATGGGCCTCCCTAATACCAGCAACAAGAGCACGGAGGGCAGCAAAATCTGGTTGGAGTGATCATATGCAGGTAAAAAAAATTCGAACCTCAAGTCAATGTTTCACGGCTGATCTATACTGGGATTTACCCTTATTAGGCTATCCTTTATCTATG